AATGATAAAAATGATAATAAAATGGAAGAGGAAGAGGTAGCTCTGATACGTTACTCCCAACAATCTGATTTTCGTCGCAGTCTAATCAAGGGATCCATGCGCGCTCAAAGACGTAAAACAGTTACTTGGGACCTCTTTCAAGTAAATGTACATTCCCCACTTTTTTTGGACCGTATAGACAAAACATTTTTTTTTAATTCTTTTGATATCAATGAAATGAAGAATCTCATTTTTAGGAATTGGATGGGGAGAGAACGAGAATCTGAATTTCAGATTTTGGATTCCCATTTTGAAAATGAAAAATGGGATTCCCATTTTGAAAATGAAAAAAAGGAAAATGAAGAGACAAAAGAGAAAAAAGAGCGGATAGAAATATCAGAAGCTTGGGATACTTTTGTATTTACTCAAGCAATAAGAGGTTTAATGTTAGTAACCCAATCTTTTATTAGAAAATACATTATATTGCCTTCATTTATAATAGCTAAAAATATTTTCCGTATGTTATTATTCCAATTCCCCGAGTGGTACGAGGATTTGAAGGAATGGAATAGAGAAATGCATATTAAATGCACCTATAACGGTGTTCAATTATCAGAAACAGAATTTCCCCAAGATTGGTTAACAGACGGTATTCAGATAAAGATTCTATATCCTTTCTGTCTAAAACCTTGGCGAAAATCTAAGGTACGATATCATCATAGAGATCGAAGAAATCCAATGAAAAAAAAAGAAAAAAAAAAAAATTTTTGTTTTTTAACAGTCTGGGGAATGGAAGCGGAACTTCCCTTTGGTTCTCCCCCAAAACGACCTTCTTTTTTTGAACCTATTTATAAAGAACTCGAAAAAAAAAATAGAAGGGTAAAAAATAAATTTTTCCAAGTTTTCCACTTTTTAAAGGAAAGAATAAAATCCTTTCTCAAAGTTCGAAAAGAAAAAACAAAATGGGTCATCAAAATAGTTCTAGTTATCAAACTCATAATGAAAAAACTGGAAAAAGTAAATCCAATTTTTTTATTTGAGTTGAGGAAAGAAAAAGTATATGAAATGAACGAAAACGAAAAACATTTAAAAAAAAATAATAAGATTCTTCGCGAATCATCCGTTCTAGTTCGACCGAAAAATTGGTTAAATTATTCACTAATAGAAAGAAGAATGAGAATGAAAGATCTTTCTTATAAGACAATCAAAATCAGGAATCAAATAGAACGAAACGAAAAAAAAAAAAAAGATATAGTTCTAATTTATGATAATAAAAGGTCGGAATCACAGAAACATATTTTGAAAATCTTAAAAAGAAAAAATATCCGATTAATGCGTAAATCACACTACTTTCTCAAATCAGTCATTGAAAAGATATACATAAATATTTTGCTATGTACCATTACCATTCCTAAGATCAATGCACAACTTTTATTTGAATCAACAAAAAAGATCTTTAATAAAAATAAATACATTTACAACAATAAAAGAAATAGAAATAAAGAACAAGAAGGAATTTATGAAACAAATCAAAATACAATGAATTTAAATTTGGTATTGACTATAAAAAAGTTGTTTTCGAATACGGATAATACTGAGAATAGGAATTCAAATTCCAATATTTATTGGAACTTATCTTCCCTATCTCAAGCATATGTATTTTACAAATTATCACAAAACCAATTACTTAATAAGTATCACTTGAGACCTGTATTTCAATATCAAGGGAACTCTCCTTTTTTTAAGGATAAATTAAAAGACTATTGTATGATACACGGAATATTTGATTCCAAATCAAGACATAAGAAAATGCAAATGCATATGTATGTAATGAACGAATGGAAAAACTGGTTAAAAGGTCATTATCAATACGATCTATCTAAAAAAAAATGGTCTCGATTAGTACCTAAAGAATGGCGAAATAGAATCAATCAACGCTGTATGATTCAAAACCAAAACAAGGAATCAATCCAATTGGATTTATATAAAAAATATCAATTCATTCATTCCATGAAAAAAAATGGCTATGGAGCGGATTCCTTTATGAGTCAAAAAGAAAAATGGAAAAAACATTACAGATATGATCTTTTATCATATAAATACATAAGTCCTCCTAACTCATATATTTTTGGATCAACATTAGAATTTGAAATAAACGGGGACCGAGAAATTCCATATCATTTAAATACATCGAAACCCGAATCATTTTATGTATTGGTAAGTATACCTAGTAATAATTATATAGAAAAAGGATATATTATTGATAAGAATACAAATTTGGATAGAAAATATTTTAATTGTAGAATTCTTCATTTTTGTTTTAATTTAAAAAAAAATATTGATATTGAGATCTGTACCAATGTACATATTGGCATGAAGATTCAGAAAAATACTAAGACTGAAATTAATAATTTTAAAAAATTGGAAAAAAAAAATATTTTTTCTACTACGATTCATCAAGAACAAGAGATCAAACCATGCAATAAAAAAAAAAACTTTTTTTATTGCATGGGAATGAATCAAGAGGGGTTCCCTGATACCGCATCAAATCATAATACTATATCCAATCTAGAACCTTGGTTCTTCCCAGAATTTGTGTTACTTTTTGACGTATATAAGATTCAACCTTGGATCATTCCAATCAAATCACTCTTTTTTCATTTTAATAAAAATGTTAATAAAAATGAAAAAATAAATATGAATCCAAAGAAAAATCCTCATGAATCATCAAAAAAAAAAAAAGATCTTGAATTAGGAAATTACAAGCAGTACAAGCAGGAAGAACAGGAACAACAAGGTCAAGGAAATCTTGTATTGAATCTACGAAAACAAAAGAATAAAAAAGCTGTTGAAGAAGATTACGCAAGATTAGAAATAGAAATGCAAAAAGGTAAAAAAAAAAAACAATATAAATATAAGAGCAAAAAACAAATGGAACTAGATTCCTTTTTGAAAAAATATTTACTTTTTCAATTAAGATGGGCTGATCCCTTGAATCAAAGAATAATGAACAATATCAGGGTATATTGTCTCCTACTTAGACTGATAAATCCAAAAGATATTGCCATATCCTCGATTCAAAGAGGTGAAATAAATCTAGACCAAATGCTAATTCAAAGGGACCTAGTTCTTACAGAATTGATAAGAAAGGGAATATTAATTATTGAACCAATTCGTCTATCTATAAGAAGCGACGGAAAATCAATTGTATATCAAACTATGGATATTTCATTGGTCGATAAGAAGAAGCACCAAACAAATAGAAAATACAAAAAAAAAAGCCATATTGATAAAGGGGGGGTTGAAAAATCCATTCCACGACACAGCCAGTCATTTTTGAATGAAGACAAAAATCATTATGATTTTCTTGTTCCTGAAAATATTCTATCTCCTAGATGTCGGAGAGAATTGAGAATTCGAATTTGTTTCAATTCGGGTAATTGTCATGTTTTGTATAGAAATCAAAGATTTTTCAATGAAAACAAAATAATAAATTGTGGACAATTTTTGAATCAGGACAAGCATATTAACACCGATGCAAAAAATTTCATTAAATTTAAGTTGTTTCTTTGGCCCAATTATCGATTAGAAGATTTAGCTTGTATGAATCGCTATTGGTTTGATACCAATAACAGCAGTCGTTTCAGTATGTCAAGAATACATATGTATTCATAATTCAGAATGAATTCAATTCAAATTAAAAAATTTATAGTAGATTAAAAATTTATATTTATATAAAAATTTATAGTGGATTTCCTACATATCGTGTGACATATTCGGTAAATGAAAGCCGAAATATATAAACTGTATAATATTCTAATACATGATGCTGATTTCATAGTGTATCAATTTTCACTAGTAGGAGCAGAATCCTTTTAAGTAAAAAGAAATCGTTCTCTATTCGTGAATGTATATGTTTCTATATTTTTTTATATTTATTTTATATTTTATTTCTTTTATATTTAATTTCTTTTTATTTTCTATTTATTATGATTATATTTATTTTTTATTATTATTATATTTATTAATTATATTTATTAATATTATTATATTGATTTATATATTTTATATATTATTTTATATATTATTTTTATATATTTTTTTTATATTTTTATATATTATATATTTTATATATTATATATATTTTATATATTATATTTATATATTATATATATATTATTAATATATTATTATATTATATTATTATATTTATATTATTAATTATATAATATATAATATTAATTATATAATATATAATATTAATTATTAATTTATATATAGAATTTATATATATATTATTAATTTATAAATTTATATATATTATTAATTATTATAATTATATTTATTATATTATAATTATATTTCTAATTATATAATAATAATATATAATATTATAATTATATTTATATATTTTTATATATTATCTATTTAATATTTTATATATTTAATATATATATTTATTTTAATTTTAATATTTAATATATTTTAATATTATATTCTATTTATATATTTATATTAATATATATATTATATATTTAATAAATTAATAAATTATATATTTAATAAATATATATTTACTTTTACTATATTTATATTATATTTATATATTTATATTATATATTTATTATAATTAGATTATAATTAGATTATAATTAGATTATAATTAGAATTATAATTAGAATACATAATTCTAATCATAATTAGAATAATTATGATTATATATTTAATATATTTTATATTTATATTATATTTATATATATTATATATTTTTATATATTTATATTTAATATATATTTAATATTTATATTATATATTTATTTTTATTTAATAATATTTAATTTATATTTATTTAATTATATTTATAATATATTTATATATTATATATTTATATTTAAATATATTTATATTTTTTTATTTTATTATTTATTTTATTTAATATTTTCATTTTATTATATTTCATATTTAATTATTTTAATATTTAATTAATTATATTTAATTATATTTATAATATATTTAATTAAATTTATATTTAAATTTAATATATTTTATATTTATATATATTTTTATATTTTATATTAATATATTTTATATTAATATAAATTTATATTTTTTTTATATTTCTATTTTTTGAATAATTTAATTAAATTATTTATTAATTATTTATATTATATATTATTTTAGATTTTTATATTTAATATATTTTAATTTCATATTAATATATTTTAATTATATTTTCATATTTTATTTAATATTTTTTTATATTTGAATATTTCATTTCTTCATTTCATTTAATATGTAATTTATTTAATTTAATATTTTTTTACTATTTTAATATTTTTTTACTATTTTATTTAATTTCAATTATTTATTTAAATTATTTTAATTTCTATTTAAATAGAATAAATTTAAATAGAATAATAAGAATAATTTAAATAGATAAATAGAATAATTTGATATTTATCATATTTATTCATATTTATCAGTTATATTTCAGTTATATTTAAGTTATATTTATCAGAATCAGACCTTTTTATCCAAATCCAATTGAAAATTGGATTTGGATAAAATATACAGAACAAATAAAATACATCAAATCAAATACATCAAATACAAATAAACATAAACACATAAAATAAACAAAAAACAAACAAATTAGTAAACTTAGTATATGAATAAATATGAATAAATGAAATCCAATTTCGATTTATACTAGATGAAAATAACTAATAACTGGCATAATAAATCATATTATTTTTCCTGATCGGTAAAATTAACAGAAAATAAATTTAAATTTCTTTTCTGTTAAATGAAATATTCATCTCAGTTATTTCAGAAGAAGAAAAAGAAGAAAATAGTGGGTCTGTTGAATTTCAAGTATTCCATTTCACCAGTAAGATACGGAAACTTACTTCACATTTAGAATTGCACAAAAGAGATTTTTTATCGCAAAGGGGTCTACGAAGAATTCTGGGAAAACGTCAACGATTATTGACTTATTTGTCAAAGAAAAATAAAGTGCGTTATAAGAAATTAGTGGATCAGTTAGATATTCGGGAACCAAAAACTCGTTCAAAAACTCGTTTATTTTATTTGCATTTTTTATTTGAGTTTCTTATTATTTTATTATTAGCCTTTTTATTTGAATTTTATTTTTTAATTATTTTTTTTATTAGCTCAGTTATCAATTATTAGTATTAGGTTTGTAATTTTAAGAAACCTCAGTATAGATAATGGCTAATAAAGAGTAATCCATTTTGAACAATATATGTCTTTCACATACAACGATAAAAATGAGTCACCTACTTTTGAATGGCAGTTCCAAAAAAACGTACTTCTATGTCAAAAAAGCATATTCGTAGAAATATTTGGAAAAAAAAAGGCTCTTTAGCGGCAGTAAAAGCTTTTTCTTTAGCTAAATCTGTTTCCACCGGACAGTCAAAAAGTTTTTTTGTGCGACAAAAAAAGTCTTGAAGAACTTCCTCCATTTAAAAAATGAAAATTGGAAGAAACTGGAAGACAAATGATTGACATTTACTAATGTATTGTTAATCTATTGTGTATTGTATTATTTTTTTATTCTTTATTTTTTTCTTTTTCTAGTATTCTTATTCTAGATCTTCTATATTTATATTCTATATCTATCATTATTATTTATTATTATAATATATTCATTATAATTCATTATATTCTTATTCTATATCTTCTATATCTATATTATATTCTATATCTATCTATATTCTATATCTATTATATATATATAATAGATATATATATTATATAATTTTAAATTATAATTATATTTATTAGAATTATTATAAATTATAATTATTATAATAATAATATAATATTCTAAATTAATATTATAAATTCTTATAAATTCTAATTCTAATATATATAATTATATATCTATCATCTATATCTCTATATCTATATCTATCATTATCATATTAACATATTCAATATTTATATTGAATATGTTAATATGATTGATATTGAATAATTGAATTGAATTCGTGAGATGGTTTTTTATTTCCTATGAATTGTACTTTTCGAAATAGAAAAGCACAATTAGGATAAGACAACGAAAAATCAGAATATTTCATTATACTAAGATACTAAGATGTTGGGTGTCGAAATCATTAAAAAGAAAAATATTTACTTTTTATTTCTCTAATGAAGTGATACATAGAGAATCCTAATTATGCTCATTGAAAAAGAAATTCTTTTTTCATGAAGTGAGAAGCGTGGAAAAAGAATTAAAAATAATTTAGGAATTCTATACGTCGACTGAGAATAGAACTATTGAGTTACTGAGAACAGAACTATTGAGTTACGATAAAAAAAAGCTAGGTATATATTTGAGTATTATTAATATTATTAATATTGAACATTATCATATGAATGGAAATGCATCTTTCTTATATTGTTTATTGTTTTATTGTTTCCTAAACTCTATAACTCTATTGAATCTCGACAATTCAACATGAATTTCCTATTATTCTTTCAGGTAAGCCGCCATGGTGAAATTGGTAGACACGCTGCTCTTAGGAAGCAGTGCTAGAGCATCTCGGTTCGAGTCCGAGTGGCGGCATAATAAAATAAAATTATAATAATTAAAATTTAAAATAAAAAAAAAGAGAGACAATGAATCTAATAGCTAATAGAATATTAGAATAGAATATATTTAATCGGGGATTAAATATATTTATTATTTAAATTTATTATTTAATTTTAATAGGGACCCTTTTTTATGTTTATGATATTTGTGACCTTAGAACATATATTAACTCATATTTCCTTTTCGATCATCTCAATTGTGATTATGATTCATTTAATGAACTTATTAGTCTACGAAATTGAAGGATTACGTAATTCGTTAGAAAAGGGGATGATAGCTACTTTTTTCTCTATAACAGGGTTTTTAGTTATTCGTTGGATTTCTTCAGGACATTTTCCGTTAAGTAATTTATATGAATCATTAATCTTCCTTTCGTGGAGTTTCTCCATTATTCATATGATTCCGTATCTTGGGAATCATAAAAATGATTTAAGCGCAATAATTGCACCAAGTGCCATTTTTACCCAAGGTTTTGCCACGTCAGGTCTGTCAATTGAAATGCATCAATCCGCAATATTAGTACCTGCTCTACAATCTCAGTGGTTAATGATGCATGTCAGTATGATGCTATTGAGCTATGCAGCTCTTTTATGCGGATCATTATTATCAGTTGCTCTTATAGTGATTACATTTCGAAAAAAGATCGATTTTGATTTAAAAAAAACATTTTTAAATTTTTTAAGCTTAAGGAAGTCATTTTTTTTTTTTTTGATATAGAATATTTGAACGAAAAAAGAAGTGTATTTAAAAAGACTTCTTTTCTCTCATTTAGAAATTTTTACAAATATCAATTAATTCAGCATTTGGATTATTGGAGTTATCGTGTCATTAGTTTAGGGTTTACCTTTTTAACCATAGGTATTCTTTCTGGAGCAGTATGGGCTAATGAAGCATGGGGTTCTTATTGGAATTGGGATCCTAAAGAAACTTGGGCATTTATTACTTGGACCATATTTGCAATTTATTTACATACTAGAACGAATAAAAAATTGCAAGACCAATGCACGAATTCGGCATTTGTGGCTTCTATAGGATTTATCCTAATTTGGATATGCTATTTTGGGATCAATCTATTAGGAATCGGGTTCCATAGTTATGGTTCATTTCCATTTATATCTAATATATCTAATTGAATAAAATAAACTACATGAAGAACACATAAAAGCATTGTCTGATAGACAATGAAGATTTGTGCGAGTTTTTGAAAACCGTTTGAATGGAGTAATTATTCAAAAGGTTCTCAAAAACTCTAGATCTATCTCATTACAATTCGAATTCACTCTTAAATTTTTTTCATTGTACAACGAAGAATCGTGAAAAGATGAAAGTCAAAGAATTCTAAGACTTTCTTTCTAACTTTCGAATAAATAAAAATTATAAAATTTTATAAGCTATTTTATAAGCTATAAAAAGAATTAGTATCCATAAAAAAATTAGATAATATAACTTGTACCTTGTCAACCCATAATGGAAGAACGAAATCAGGATAAATCCCAATTCCTATTACAGGAATAAAGATACAGATCGAAACAAATAGTTCTCGTGATCCAGAATAAAAAAAAATGATAGTTTGGGATATTGAATAGCTTGTATCCAGAGAAAACCTGACGTAACATACGTAACATAGATAATAAAAAAATAGGAGTTAATATCATTCCAATTGCTATTACAAGAGTAATTCAAACTTTTAGCATGAAAAGATATTTTTGGCTGGTAATTATTCCAAAAAAGACTAAGAATTCTGCAACAAAACCACTCATTCCTGGCAATGCAAGAGAAGCCATCGAGAAACTACTAAACATGGTAAATATTTTTGCCGTTGGGATAGATATCCCCCATCTCGTCGAGATAAAAAAACGTATTATATCACAACTCGTTCCTGTCAAGAAAAAAAGTGCAGCACCAATCAATCCATGAGAGAGTATTTGTAAAATGGACTCCATTGAGTCCCATGCCAGTTATAGAACCAATTCCTATAATTATGAAACCCATGTGAGATACGGAAGAATAGACAATACGCTTTTTCTAATTGCGTTGACCGAGAGAGGTTGAAGTTGCATAAATGATTTGTATTATTCCTACTATCACCAACCGGGGAGAGAATCTAGAATGAGCGTGAGCTAATAATTTCCATATTGATCTGAATTAATCCATATGGCTCCCATCTTTAATAAGATTCCAGCTAGAAGCATACATGTACTGTAATGTGCTTCCCCGTGGGTATCTGGTAACCATGTATGTAGGGGTATCATCGGCGATTTGATAGCATAAGCTATAAGAAAACCAAAATAGAATATTATTTTCAATGCTGCAGGATATGATTGATTGGAACCATATAAACAACCCATACCTAGAACTCCTATTAAGAGAAAAATAGAACCTCCCGCAGTGCACAAAATAACCTTTGTAGCCGAGTACAGACGTTTCTTTCCTACCCACATGGATAAAAGTAAGTAAACAGGAATTAATTCTAATTCCCACATGATGAAAAAAAGTAAAAGATCTCGAGAAGAAAATGATCCTATTTGGCCACTATACATTGCTAACATCGTCGCTAAAGTAGCTAAAGTAGTGATAAATCCTGTCAGTAAAATGGGTCCTATAGAAAGTCCATCGATCCCCAGTCTACAGTGAAAATCAAAAAGATTTATCCATTTCGAATCTTCCTTCAATTGGGTTAAGGGATCCTCCAATTGTAAATGATAACAAAATACATAGGTCATTAGAAGGAGCTCCAGGATACAAGGATACATATAGTATCCCATCTATACAACTTATTTCCCTTATGAGGGAAAAGGGCAATTGAAGAACCCACAAATATAGGAAAAACAAGAAGTATTTTTAACCATGGAAATTAATTCGTGATAAAGACAAGATGAATTTTGACCATAAAACCCCCGTGCTCGAGAGAAGAATAATAGATTTTCTTTTCTCGAGTACGGGCTTTTGTCGGTAAAGAGGAATCAAATGATTCAAGTGGAGTTTTTTGTCACATATCAATAAGAAAGACCCATGCTGCGAGTTGTTTCATGCCATAAATAAACACGTACACTCAAAAAATCCGTTGGGCAAGCGGATTCGCATCTCTTACAACCTACACAATCCTCGATTCTTGGCGCGGAAGCAATTTGTTTAGCTTTACATCCGTCCCAAGGTATCATTTCCAATACATCCGTGGGACAAGCTCGTACACATTGGGTACACCCTATACATGTATCATAAATTTTGACTGAATGTGACATTGAGTCTATAAATTTCAGTTTTGAACACAAAAAATTTTCTATCTGGTAAAATTATAAAATGATAGAAATCATATTTTTTATATTGTAGATACCAGACGAATCAATGATTTATTAAAATTTTAAGAATCAATAGATTTTTTAATCTGTTTATGATAAAGGGCCAAAATACTTTGATTTACGTTTGAATAACCATGAAATCTTTTTTTTTCTTTAATTATCAAAAAGGAAGTTCTTATTTCTTATTAGTTCATTAGATTATTGATGAGCCATAGTAATTGCTCCTATCAAGGAAACTAAAAGAATTCTAGAAATTAGTTCAAAAGGAAGATAAAAATCTGTGGATAAATGAATCCCAATTTGTTGAACGTTACTTATTAAGTCCTGTTCTATAATCTGATTTGATCTTATAGTTCGAAAAATTTAGTACCATGAGGTATCTGGGATAGTAGTCATTAATGCAAAAAAATACTTGTACAAACCACTAAAGTGATCCCCCCCATCTCCAACGGTCCACAGATAGAAATCATTGGAATATTCTGAGCCGTTCATGAACATCATAGCAAATATGATTAATACATTTATGGCTCCTACATAAATAAGGAACTGTGCGACAGCTACAAAATAGGAATTCGACGAAATATATAATAAAGAACTGTTACAAACAATGAAGAAACGCATAGATTTAGGTAAGAAGCAAGATAAAATAAGCCGTATTTAATACCTGAATATTCGGTTTGATAACCTGCTACTAATTCCTCCTCGGCTTCTAGTAAATCAAAGGGTAATCTTTCACATTCTGCTAGAGAAGACATTATAAAAACTAAAAACCTATGGGTTGACGCCACAGATTCCATTCCCCAAAACCATGCCTCGATTATATCAACTGTACTTGAACTGTTAGATAATTATAGTCGATGATAACATCACTGCTCCCATCGCTATTCCAAAACCGTACGTGAAACCTAAGGTTCATATGACTCCTCTATGGCCAAAAAAAATGTAAGGTAAGGACTAGTTCAGTATTTTCAATATCCTTGGATATTATTGCTATCCTTGGACCATAGGTAAATAGAATGTAAAGATACATCGTGGGTTAGAGAGTCCTCAATTCAACCAATAAAATTCTGTCTGCTAGAATAAGAAAAAGCACTTCCGAATTGATCTCATCCCTTATAATGAAAATTTCTATTTGCTCAGCAATAACTTAATCCTTTAATTAAATACTCGTTATATTATTATATTATATTTATATTATATATTATATTATATTTCATAAAATATTATATTTCATAAATCTAAAAAATATAAAATAAATAATAAAAATATATAGATATAGAAAGTATAGAAAGAAATATAAATATAATATTAAAGAATTGGGCATTAGTTACATTAATTAATAGTTAATGATAATGAATTATCATAATAATTCCCATATGCATATGTATTAAGAAAGCAATATTTTCTTATTATTCCCATTTTTGTTTATTTTTGATTCTATATTCTATATATTAGAATATTGTATTGCATCCTATTTATTTTTTTGTTCCTGTTCTTCTTTCTTAAAACTAAAAAATGTATAAAAATAAAATAAATAAAGAAATCAGAAATTTCTAAATAAATAATAAATAAAATTTATTTATTGATTATTCATTTATGAATATTGAATTATTTGAATTATAATTATATAATTATATATTTCTTTATATATTTCTTATTTATTATAATTATATAATTATATTTTATTATAATTATATTTATATATATTTATATTTTATATATATATATATATATTATATATATATATATTTATATATTAATATATTAATATTATATTAATATTATATTAATATTATTATATTTAATATTTATATATTATATTATAATTATATTATATAATTATATTATATATTTTTATATTTTATTTATATATTTTATATTGTAATTGTATTATTATATTGAATATTTATTTATATTTATATTGTAATATTGTAATTGTATTATTATATTTTTTATATTTTATATTGAAAATTGAAATTGAATTATATTGAATATTGATTGAATATTTATATTGAATTACATTGAATATTGATTGAGATTTCAATTTAATTTCGTTAATTGAGAGAAAAAGAGTTCATGTTCCAACGAATCGCACGTAGAGATATTGCTAACACACATGGAGTTAATGGTATTTCATGAGCTGCTGCTCGTAGACCGCCTGAAAAGGAAGGAATACTTATTATTTGATACATATCCTGACATAAGAAGACCAATGGGTACAATACTTGAAATGGCAATCCATAAAAAAAAACACCTATACTGAGATCAGCTAAAACAAGGTGATACCCAAAAGGAATTACTAAATAACTTAATGGAATTGATATGACCGCTATAGAAGGTCCGACACTAAACAAACGAATATTCCCTCTAGATGGAAGAATGTCCTCCTTCCAAAAAAGTTTGGTCCCATCCGCTAAAGCTTGAAGAATTCCTAATGGGTCAGCATATTCAGGTCCAATACGTTGTTGTATTGCTGCGGATATTTTTCTTTCTAACCATAAAATAACTAATACCCCCATTATGATTCCTAAGACAAGGATGAAAATGGGGACAAAATCCATATGAGTCCATAGACTTCTTTTAAGGATTCTAATCTAGAAAAAGAATTAATAGTTTGTACTTCTGTCGTATCAATTATCATTTCAACGATCAACTTCTCCCATAATGATATCTATACTACCTAGTATCGTCATGATATCAGCCAATTTTATTCTTTTAACTAGCTGAGGAAGAATTTGCAAATTGATGAAACCAGGTGGATGAATTTTCTATATCCAGGGGAAAACACTACTATCCCCTATTAAACCCCTATTAAAGAAATTCCGAATTCCCCTTTTGGGGCTTCTACCCTTACATAAAGTTCTTGTTTTAACAATTCAAAATTGGGTGAAATTTTTTTAGTAAGAAATCTATATTCAAAATTATTCCATTCGGAATTCTTTGCCCTATGAAAGCGTCGGTTTTCTAAATTCTGATAAGGTCCCCCTGGAATTCCTTCTAGAGCCTGTTGAATAAATTTTTTTGATTCTTGCATTTCACCGACTCGTACTAAATAACGAGCTAATGAATCGCCTTCTTTTTGCCATTTGACTTCCCAATCGAATTTATTGTAACACTCATAAAGATCAACTTTCCGAAGATCCTGTTGGATTCCAGAAGCTCATAACATTGGTCCTGATAAATCCCAATTTATTGTCTCCTCCCCACCAATAATGCCCACTCCTTCAACTCGTAAAAAAAAAAAAAAAAAATGGAATTTCGAGTAATGAGTTTTTGATACTCAACAACTTCTGTTAAAGAATAATCAAAAAAATCCAAACATTTATCTATCCAGCCATAAGGTAAATCCGCAGCCACTCCCCCGATGCGGAAAAATGATGCATCATCCGCATACCTGTGGCGGCTTCGAATAGATCCTATATAAATTCCCTCTCTCTGAAAATATAGAAAAAGGGAGTCTGTGCACCGATATCGGCCATAAAAGGTCCAAGACATAACAAATGGGAAGCTATACGGCTCAGTTCCAGCATAATTACTCTGATATAACTGGCCCTTTTAGGTACCTAAACACTTTCCAATCGTTCTGGTGCATTTATTGTTATTGCTTCTGTGAACATAGTAGCTACATAATTCCAACGTGTTACATAAGGCAAATATTGTATAATTGTTCGGTTCTCTGCTATAAAACTTTTTGACTGTCCGGTGGAAACAGATTTAGCTAAAGAAAAAGCTTTTACTGCCGCTAATCTTTATTAGTTTTTCCAAATATTTCTACGAATATGCTTTTTTGACATAGAAGTACGTTTCCATTATCTAGCCTTTCAAAAGTAGGTGACTCATTTTTATCGTTGTATGTGAAAGACATATATTGTTCAAAATGGATTACTCTTTATTAGCCATTATCTATACTGAGGTTTCTTAAAATTACAAACCTAATACTAATAATTGATAACTGAGCTAATAAAAAAAATAATTAAAAAATAAAATTCAAATAAAAAGGCTAATAATAAAATAATAAGAAACTCAAATAAAAAATGCAAATAAAATTAACGAGTTTTTGAACGAGTTTTTGGTTCCCGAATATCTAACTGATCCACTAATTTCTTATAACGCACTTTATTTTTCTTTGACAAATAAGTCAATAATCGTTGACGTTTTCCCAGAATTCTTCGTAGACCCCTTTGCGATAAAAAATCTCTTTTGTGCAATTCTAAATGTGAAGTAAGTTTCCGTATCTTACTGGTGAAATGGAATACTTGAAATTCAACAGACCCACTATTTTCTTCTTTTTCTTCTTCTGAAATAACTGAGATGAATAAATTTTTGAACATAAAGAAATTTAAATTTATTTTCTGTTAATTTTACCGATCAGGAAAAATAATATGATTTATTATGCCAGTTATTAGTTATTTTCATCTAGTATAAATCGAAATTGGATTTCATTTATTCATATTTATTCATATACTAAGTTTACTAATTTGTTTGTTTTTTGTTTATTTTATGTGTTTATGTTTATTTGTATTTGATGTATTTGATTTGATGTATTTTATTTGTTCTGTATATTTTATCCAAATCCAATTTTCAATTGGATTTGGATAAAAAGGTCTGATTCTGATAAATATAACTTAAATATAACTGAAATATAACTGATAAATATGAATAAATATGATAAATATCAAATTATTCTATTTATCTATTTAAATTATTCTTATTATTCTATTTAAATTTATTCTATTTAAATAGAAATTAAAATAATTTAAATAAATAATTGAAATTAAATAAAATAGTAAAAAAATATTAAAATAGTAAAAAAATATTAAATTAAATAAATTACATATTAAATGAAATGAAGAAATGAAATATTCAAATATAAAAAAATATTAAATAAAATATGAAAATATAATTAAAATATATTAATATGAAATTAAAATATATTAAATATAAAAATCTAAAATAATATATAATATAAATAATTAATAAATAATTTAATTAAATTATTCAAAAAATAGAAATATAAAAAAAATATAAATTTATATTAATATAAAATATATTAATATAAAATATAAAAATATATATAAATATAAAATATATTAAATTTAAATATAAATTTAATTAAATATATTATAAATATAATTAAATATAATTAATTAAATATTAAAATAATTAAATATGAAATATAATAAAATGAAAATATTAAATAAAATAAATAATAAAATAAAAAAATATAAATATATTTAAATATAAATATATAATATATAAATATATTATAAATATAATTAAATAAATATAAATTAAATATTATTAAATAAAAATAAATATATAATATAAATATTAAATATATATTAAATATAAATATATAAAAATATATAATATATATAAATATAATATAAATATAAAATATATTAAATATATAATCATAATTATTCTAATTATGATTAGAATTATGTATTCTAATTATAATTCTAATTATAATCTAATTATAATCTAATTATAATCTAATTATAATAAATATATAATATAAATATATAAATATAATATAAATATAGTAAAAGTAAATATATATTTATTAAATATATAATTTATTAATTTATTAAATATATAATATATATATTAATATAAATATATAAATAGAATATAATATTAAAATATATTAAATATTAAAATTAAAATAAATATATATATTAAATATATAAAATATTAAATAGATAATATATAAAAATATATAAATATAATTATAATATTATATATTATTATTATATAATTAGAAATATAATTATAATATAATAAATATAATTATAATAATTAATAATATATATAAATTTATAAATTAATAATATATATATAAATTCTATATATAAATTAATAATTAATATTATATATTATATAATTAATATTATATATTATATAATTAATAATATAAATATAATAATATAATATAATAATATATTAATAATATATATATAATATATAAATATAATATATAAAATATATATAATATATAAAATATATAATATATAAAAATATAAAAAAAATATATAAAAATAATATATAAAATAATATATAAAATATATAAATCAATATAATAATATTAATAAATATAATTAATAAATATAATAATAATAAAAAATAAATATAATCATAATAAATAGAAAATAAAAAGAAATTAAATATAAAAGAAATAAAATATAAAATAAATATAAAAAAATATAGAAACATATACATTCACGAATAGAGAACGATTTCTTTTTACTTAAAAGGATTCTGCTCCTACTAGTGAAAATTGATACACTATGAAATCAGCATCATGTATTAGAATATTATACAGTTTATATATTTCGGCTTTCATTTACCGAATATGTCACACGATATGTAGGAAATCCACTATAAATTTTTATATAAATATAAATTTTTAATCTACTATAAATTTTTTAATTTGAATTGAATTCATTCTGAATTATGAATACATATGTATTCTTGACATACTGAAACGACTGCTGTTATTGGTATCAAACCAATAGCGATTCATACAAGCTAAATCTTCTAATCGATAATTGGGCCAAAGAAACAACTTAAATTTAATGAAATTTTTTGCATCGGTGTTAATATGCTTGTCCTGATTCAAAAATTGTCCACAATTTATTATTTTGTTTTCATTGAAAAATCTTTGATTTCTATACAAAACATGACAATTACCCGAATTGAAACAAATTCGAATTCTCAATTCTCTCCGACATCTAGGAGATAGAATATTTTCAGGAACAAGAAAATCATAATGATTTTTGTCTTCATTCAAAAATGACTGGCTGTGTCGTGGAATGGATTTTTCAACCCCCCCTTTATCAATATGGCTTTTTTTTTTGTATTTTCTATTTGTTTGGTGCTTCTTCTTATCGACCAATGAAATATCCATAGTTTGATATACAATTGATTTTCCGTCGCTTCTTATAGATAGACGAATTGGTTCAATAATTAATATTCCCTTTCTTATCAATTCTGTAAGAACTAGGTCCCTTTGAATTAGCATTTGGTCTAGATTTATTTCACCTCTTTGAATCGAGGATATGGCAATATCTTTTGGATTTATCAGTCTAAGTAGGAGACAATATACCCTGATATTGTTCATTATTCTTTGATTCAAGGGATCAGCCCATCTTAATTGAAAAAGTAAATATTTTTTCAAAAAGGAATCTAGTTCCATTTGTTTTTTGCTCTTATATTTATATTGTTTTTTTTTTTTACCTTTTTGCATTTCTATTTCTAATCTTGCGTAATCTTCTTCAACAGCTTTTTTATTCTTTTGTTTTCGTAGATTCAATACAAGATTTCCTTGACCTTGTTGTTCCTGTTCTTCCTGCTTGTACTGCTTGTAATTTCCTAATTCAAGATCTTTTTTTTTTTTTGATGATTCATGAGGATTTTTCTTTGGATTCATATTTATTTTTTCATTTTTATTAACATTTTTATTAAAATGAAAAAAGAGTGATTTGATTGGAATGATCCAAGGTTGAATCTTATATACGTCAAAAAGTAACACAAATTCTGGGAAGAACCAAGGTTCTAGATTGGATATAGTATTATGATTTGATGCGGTATCAGGGAACCCCTCTTGATTCATTCCCATGCAATAAAAAAAGTTTTTTTTTTTATTGCATGGTTTGATCTCTTGTTCTTGATGAATCGTAGTAGAAAAAATATTTTTTTTTTCCAATTTTTTAAAATTATTAATTTCAGTCTTAGTATTTTTCTGAATCTTCATGCCAATATGTACATTGGTACAGATCTCAATATCAATATTTTTTTTTAAATTAAAACAAAAATGAAGAATTCTACAATTAAAATATTTTCTATCCAAATTTGTATTCTTATCAATAATATATCCTTTTTCTATATAATTATTACTAGGTATACTTACCAATACATAAAATGATTCGGGTTTCGATGTATTTAAATGATATGGAATTTCTCGGTCCCCGTTTATTTCAAATTCTAATGTTGATCCAAAAATATATGAGTTAGGAGGACTTATGTATTTATATGATAAAAGATCATATCTGTAATGTTTTTTCCATTTTTCTTTTTGACTCATAAAGGAATCCGCTCCATAGCCATTTTTTTTCATGGAATGAATGAATTGATATTTTTTATATAAATCCAATTGGATTGATTCCTTGTTTTGGTTTTGAATCATACAGCGTTGATTGATTCTATTTCGCCATTCTTTAGGTACTAATCGAGACCATTTTTTTTTAGATAGATCGTATTGATAATGACCTTTTAACCAGTTTTTCCATTCGTTCATTACATACATATGCATTTGCATTTTCTTATGTCTTGATTTGGAATCAAATATTCCGTGTATCATACAATAGTCTTTTAATTTATCCTTAAAAAAAGGAGAGTTCCCTTGATATTGAAATACAGGTCTCAAGTGATACTTATTAAGTAATTGGTTTTGTGATAATTTGTAAAATACATATGCTTGAGATAGGGAAGATAAGTTCCAATAAATATTGGAATTTGAATTCCTATTCTCAGTATTATCCGTATTCGAAAACAACTTTTTTATAGTCAATACCAAATTTAAATTCATTGTATTTTGATTTGTTTCATAAATTCCTTCTTGTTCTTTATTTCTATTTCTTTTATTGTTGTAAATGTATTTATTTTTATTAAAGATCTTTTTTGTTGATTCAAATAAAAGTTGTGCATTGATCTTAGGAATGGTAATGGTACATAGCAAAATATTTATGTATATCTTTTCAATGACTGATTTGAGAAAGTAGTGTGATTTACGCATTAATCGGATATTTTTTCTTTTTAAGATTTTCAAAATATGTTTCTGTGATTCCGACCTTTTATTATCATAAATTAGAACTATATCTTTTTTTTTTTTTTCGTTTCGTTCTATTTGATTCCTGATTTTGATTGTCTTATAAGAAAGATCTTTCATTCTCATTCTTCTTTCTATTAGTGAATAATTTAACCAATTTTTCGGTCGAACTAGAACGGATGATTCGCGAAGAATCTTATTATTTTTTTTTAAATGTTTTTCGTTTTCGTTCATTTCATATACTTTTTCTTTCCTCAACTCAAATAAAAAAATTGGATTTACTTTTTCCAGTTTTTTCATTATGAGTTTGATAACTAGAACTATTTTGATGACCCATTTTGTTTTTTCTTTTCGAACTTTGAGAAAGGATTTTATTCTTTCCTTTAAAAAGTGGAAAACTTGGAAAAATTTATTTTTTACCCTTCTATTTTTTTTTTCGAGTTCTTTATAAATAGGTTCAAAAAAAGAAGGTCGTTTTGGGGGAGAACCAAAGGGAAGTTCCGCTTCCATTCCCCAGACTGTTAAAAAACAAAAATTTTTTTTTTTTTCTTTTTTTTTCATTGGATTTCTTCGATCTCTATGATGATATCGTACCTTAGATTTTCGCCAAGGTTTTAGACAGAAAGGATATAGAATCTTTATCTGAATACCGTCTGTTAACCAATCTTGGGGAAATTCTGTTTCTGATAATTGAACACCGTTATAGGTGCATTTAATATGCATTTCTCTATTCCATTCCTTCAAATCCTCGTACCACTCGGGGAATTGGAATAATAACATACGGAAAATATTTTTAGCTATTATAAATGAAGGCAATATAATGTATTTTCTAATAAAAGATTGGGTTACTAACATTAAACCTCTTATTGCTTGAGTAAATACAAAAGTATCCCAAGCTTCTGATATTTCTATCCGCTCTTTTTTCTCTTTTGTCTCTTCATTTTCCTTTTTTTCATTTTCAAAATGGGAATCCCATTTTTCATTTTCAAAATGGGAATCCAAAATCTGAAATTCAGATTCTCGTTCTCTCCCCATCCAATTCCTAAAAATGAGATTCTTCATTTCATTGATATCAAAAGAATTAAAAAAAAATGTTTTGTCTATACGGTCCAAAAAAAGTGGGGAATGTACATTTACTTGAAAGAGGTCCCAAGTAACTGTTTTACGTCTTTGAGCGCGCATGGATCCCTTGATTAGACTGCGACGAAAATCAGATTGTTGGGAGTAACGTATCAGAGCTACCTCTTCCTCTTCCATTTTATTATCATTTTTATCATTGTTACTAGCACTAGCATTTTTTGTACTAGAAATAGAATTGGCATTCTGATCATTATCGTTATAAATTACCACACGTTTGGATCTTCTTGAATGAATCTCATGATCTTCTTCTGCCAATTCTTCTTCATTTTCTTCTTCCTCTTCTTCCACCAAATCATGGGTTAATTTGTATGACCATCTAGATACCCTTTTACTGACTTCTTCTATTATAATTCCAATATCTTTCTTTTTCTTTGTTTTTTGATCTTTTGTATCCGTTGTAATTACATCGAATAAAAATTGCAAAGATTTTGCTTGACTTTCTGAATCAATTATTTTTTTTTCTGTCAATAAAGGACATTTTTCAAAATGAAAACTGTGTCCGCACTCAGAAGATAATTCATCAATTGAGATTAAGGACTTTTCCGTATTTTTAAAAAATGATTGACGGTAAAGTTCTAAGGAATCATAATCATTAAGAAGTAGATCATGAATCCTATTTATCCAAAAAATTTCTACGAAATCTTCTGTATTTGTATAAGTGATTAAATGATTCATGATTGCGCGTGAATAGAATTTTTTTCTTGTTCCTCGATAAGGTCCGTTGAAAAAAGGATCACATGCTTGTGGCAATCTTTTTATTTTATTCTCATCATCGCATAATATGGTTCTTTTTTCAAGCCTATCCAGACTAGGAGATCCCTCTTTTTCATCCAATTTTTCTATAATTTGGATTCGATTTCTCAATTCATTATTCAAATTGAACTTGATTTTTTCATTGGTATAAATCCAAGAATTAGAAAAATTTTCGTCATATATTTTTTCTCTTATGTACAAAGAAATTCTTCGTTCTAGCATTTCTGAAAAAGTAGATAAACTGGGGGGATATGTAAAGGATATTATTTGTTTCCCATCACTTGTACATGTAAAAAAAAAAAATTGTGACATTTCATTGCGTAAAGCATTTTCCAATTGATCATTTTTTATATATCGTAATGGACGATTCCATCGTTTATAATCGAAAAAAAAAGTGACAAAAGTTTTTTCAACCCCAAAATAACTTTTATTTTTCTCTTCTTTCAGTCTTCCCAATTCAAAATTCTCTTGATGGGTATCCAGATCAGAATCTTCGTGAACTGGGCTATCTTGATAGCGTGCCTCTTGAAAGTGAAATTCATCCTTTGTTTTTTCCTTTCCATTCACTCGGATCTCTTCCGTTTCATCTATTTTGTCCAGATCCTCCTTTTCTTCCGAACAAAAGGAAGGGTTTTCTTCGGTGGATCCCTCTTGTTCCTGTTTAGTCTCCTTCGTTTCGGAAGTTGTTTCCACATCGCTTTCTTCCTTTCTTTCTCCCCCTTCTTCCGTTTCTGAGGTTTCTTTCTCTTTCAGTTTCTTAGTGACAATAGGCGACGGCATTCTGCCTAAATAGTAGACAGAGGTGATAAATAAGAGAATACTAAAGATTCGAGCCATAGAATTTCTCAATTCTGACACAAGATACTTATTAGATCGAATAG